TTGGCAAGAGGTCAACGATTACGTGAGTTGCTCAAACAATCCCAATCAGCCCCTCTCACGGTGGAAGAACAGATAGTCACTATTTATACTGGAGCGAATGGGTATCTTGATCCGTTAGAAATTGGACAGGTAAAGAAATTTCTCGTTCAGTTACGTACCTACTTAAAAACAAATAAACCTCAGTTCCAAGAAATCATATCTTCTACCAAGACATTTACCGAGGAAGCGGAAGCCCTTTTGAAGGAAGCTATTCCGGAACAGATAGAACTGTTTCTACTTCAGGAACAAAAATAAAGAAATTGATCACTCTTAGTGCAAGACGAATCATTGAGAAATGTTTCCGATTCGAATCATTCAAAATATGTTTCTTGGCATAGCAATCTACAAAAATAGATGGAAATAAATTGCGTCCAATAGGATTTGAACCTATACCAAAGGTTTAGAAGACCTCTGTCCTATCCGTTAGACAATGGACGCTTTTCATTCCGATTTTTTTTTTCACATTCTTACTTTCCTGTCTCCTTTCGGATAAAAGAATCGGATTGTATGTGAAAGAAAGATTTTAGGGACATATCCGAATCAATGATGCATGTATCATAATAATTAATATAAAGCGGGTAGCGGGAATCGAACCCGCATCGTTAGCTTGGAAGGCTAGGGGTTATAGTAGACGTCGATTTATCATTTTAAACGTCTCTAATTCAAAACCGAACATGAAATTTTGGTTTCATTCGGCTCCTTTATGGAAGATCGATAAATTCCCAGATCTAAGACGTAAACGAAACTAAAAAAAAAAAAGAAAACATTTACCGTGTATGGGAAAAGGGAGTCAATCTGAATTCAAAGAAAAAACATTTGGCCCATAACATCTATGTCAGCCCTTTCCGTCTGAATGCATCCAAAACGACTTGCTTTCTAGATGATCCCTTTAGAAAGAGGGAATTATCACAAATCTTTCTAATTACTTCGTTCCTTATTTCTACTTGGGAGAATCCTGAAGAGAAGAATTTTATTTCCACCGAGCTGAAACAAAACAATATGTCGATGGCTCTAGTAAACCAAAGTCATCGTTTAATAGCTATTTGGCTTCAATCTCCCCCTTTACAAAAAAAAAAAAAAAAAAATTGGAAGATCTAGTTACGATTAGAAATAGACTTTTGGATCTTCATCTATGGATCCTTTACTTATACTCATTCAGCTGGAAGGGTTGATCCAACTTAAAAAAAAAAAATTATGCTTCGCAATTCCATAATCCAATTTTGTTATTCAATTTCGAATTGACTTGACTTTTGGATACAAATCACGATAATGTATATTTTTCCTCAAATGTAGCATTGAGAGGTAAGGGATTAAACCCCTTTAAGAAATAAAGTTTTTGATCAGAATAGGAATCAAACCGAAGGACCCCTTATCTATTTCACTTGTTAATAGAACGAATCACGCTTTTACCACTAAACTATACCCGCTACAATATGATTATTGTATACGAATGGACTGTTTGTCGAACAAGGGAGTGAAACGTAATCAAGATAGGATCAGAATCATGAAAATGAGAGTGTTGACATGTTGTGTTCTGACGGGGAGACTTGATGAAATAGGAGAAGAAGGTTCGTTTAAATAACAAGTTATATCTTTTATCGGGGAGTCATTACTGAGAGTACCGGACCAAAAGAGTCATTGAAGTCGGAACATAAAAATGAGTTGTACAAGAACCCAGAGCTCCATTTTTCTCTACTCCCTTTCCTATTCATTCAACTGCCAAATCTTATGAATTCGGGTCGATTGGATCGAGTGAAAAATCATAGTATTCGTTTGGTTTGTGAACTCAAGTGTTCAAACAAAGTTTGTCCTTTGAAGAAATATATGAGTTCTATTATACTAGAAAAAGTATGTTTTTTATTGCAGTAAGTAAATCGATCAAAAGAAAAACAACGAATAGTAAGAAATGGCACCCCTATCATAGGAATGGAAATAGCCTTGTTGCTGTTTCAATAACAAGTATTTTTGCTTTCAAATCAAATAAATCATTTGATCTATGATTCATTGGAACAAGGAATGGCCTGGCTAGGTACTGGCCAGGCCGGGGGAATAAAAAAAACTTTTCGGATGAAATCAAAGAGGTACTCTTTCTATTGGAGATATCTGTTTCGTTATCTTTATCTAAATGGAAGTGGTGATTGATAAAACTCGTCTATATCTATAGAATAAAGAAAGATAAGGAAAGACTTTTATCAATCTTTACTTCACGCGTCACATATGAATTATCCTTTTTGAATTGGAATTGGGAGAGATGGCTGAGTGGACTAAAGCGTCGGATTGCTAATCCGTTGTACGAATTATTTGTACCGAGGGTTCGAATCCCCCTCTCTCCGTTCCTTCTGATCACTTGAGATTTCCCGTTCGAATTCGAAAAACTCTCGAACCCCTTTTTATCATAGTTAAATGTATGGAATAGAGAAATAAAATCTTAAGAAAATTCAGAAATCAAGCAAAGAAAAACCTCTGATTTTTTTATTCATCACGTCCAGGATTACGTCCTGGATCATTAGATAGGAACCCGAAGATGAAGAGAGAAACAAAGAATATCACTACTGTGTAAACGAAGAGTTTGAGAGTAAGCATTACACAATCTCCAAGATCATTTGGGGGGGAAATAGGGGAGGGGAATAGATTCTCCATTTTTGTACCACACATTCCGTTTTGACACCAAGAAAAGAAATGAAGCGGTTTCTAGAAAACAAAGAAAGGAATTTGCAGGAATTTATTTGTAATAAGATTCTGATTGTTTCATTAACAAAGTTATCTCTCATACCCACAATTAGGTATTGTGGGAACCCTACATAGGGTCTTTGACCCACAGAAGGTCAGAATGAAGAAATGAGGTGATTCCGATTCATCGCGGCTATCCAAAAGAATTTCCATGTTTGAGTCGAGGGTTCATTATCTGATCTTATCAATTGTTAGAATAGCTTTTTTTTTTATCGAATAAATCATGAATGTTTCTAAGACAGTATTAAAGATCTCATCGAAAACTTACAGCAGCTTGCCAAACAAGGGCTAAGAGAAAAAAGAGCACAGGTATGACTGGCATAACATCTACGATTGGATTGAAAAAAGCGTAAGCTTCGGGCAATTTGGCGAAGAAAAAGCTACTCGAATGAAGGGCAGAATTAAGACAGATCAAACTAAAGATATTAAGCATAACAAACATTTTGTTCTTGGAGATAATTTCATTATTATTGGGTTATTGATATAAGGGGAAAAATGAAGAAAGTAAGGGAAGGTAGGCTGCAAAATCTTTCTTTTTCTTTGAACTCCCCCAATCAAAAATCCTTCAATTACCAAATGAGAATAGAAGGAATCATACCTTACATACAATATCTTAATTGAATTATATGTAATGATCAATGAATTCATTTTGATTCTACATCTAGATGTGTAGAATCCTAGCAAGAACCTATTCCATAGATATAGGGGGCTGGAATTGACGAACAACCAATACCAATATTATTAGTGTTTATTTGTGTGGAATAGAAATTTAAATGGGGCGTGGCCAAGCGGTAAGGCAACGGGTTTTGGTCCCGTTACTCGGAGGTTCGAATCCTTCCGTCCCAGACCAGACCGATTCTATCAGAACAAAAATTCTTCTTTTTAACAATCTTCTGTTTAAGAGTGTAATGTTGGATACAATGTGATCCAATCTTTCTTTGTGATTTCTAATGATTCTTCTATAGAATTTTCCCTTTCCATTTTGTTTCTCACAAATGGATCGAGTATCAATGAGACGTGGATGGAAATAAATATCTTTTTTGATATAGGTAGGATGGGAACAAAGATCAAAGTGAAATTCAAAAAAAAAAAAAAAATTGGGTGGTCCATTCAGCGTATACTCGCTCCCCGCTCATATTCATATTGAAGGTTAGTTAGTCATTTGGAGAAACTTTATGCCCCATATCTATGATATTGATATTTTGATTCTCACATGATGCATTCTGAATCGAAATTCGAAAGAAAAGAGAGGTTTCTATCTTCCCTAAAGTAAATAAATATAGGGTAGACAAAATGACTAATTCTATGTGTGTGGATCCTGAATTCTAAACAGGAGGGAGTTCTTGGTATTAATTCCATTGCTGGGATTAAAGTTCCTGAGTGGGACAAAATCCAAATAGTAACGAAGGATGGATAGGGACCAATTTGGCTTTGTACTTATACAAGATAGGATAGCATCCCATAAGAAGAGAAGATCTTTTTAATTGACTTTGGGTATGATTCATGATCCCCATAGAATTCGTGTAGATATGAGTTAATCCGCGGTATCCATTTCAAGACCCTTGTCATTCGGATCTTATTAACAAACAAGAAAATTCAATATGGAACAGATTATTTTCTTTGGACCTAATTTCTTTTATTTTTTTTTTTTATGTGTTTCATTCATCTAATAAAATAGGAGGTTAAATTAGATTCTTGATGAGACTCCCCCAGATAACTATCCATCCGTATATGAAAATAAAGTATGGACTACTTAATATACATATACCGATTGAGCCAATGACTATTCATGATTCCATATTGAATCAATTCCATACCGGTCCCAAATTAGAGGAATGTTATGGTAAAACTTCGTTTGAAACGATGTGGTAGAAAGCAACGTGCGACTTGAAGGACATTATCGGCTGTGGATTCTTGCACCCACCATTTTATATATCAATGAAGATGCTCTTGGCTCGACATAGTTTTTGTTCTATTCCACTAGGACCCCAATTTGGGGATTGTAATAAAATCAATAGTACATGATGGAGCTCGAGCATAAAGAATTGATTCATTTAGCAGAGGGAAGGATCTAGGGTTAATGCCAATCAATAAGTTGGAACAACTTCGTAAGTATATCTTCGGTATAGAAATCGAAAGGATCAAGTTCGAATCAAGTAAAAATAAAAAAAAAAAAAGTAAAACGAATTTGTCGGAATTGGTAAAACTATTTCGATCAAAAGTGTATCACAGGGGAATCCATCATTTCTATAGAACGAAATAAAAAAAGGCATGTTGCTGCCATTTTGAAACAAAAACAATTAAGGATCGCCGAAGTAGTGTCTAAACCCAATGATTCAAAGCAAAGATAAAATAAGGGATGCCGGAACAAAGAAAGACCATTTTCAATTGTCTCAACAACTAGAATGGGGAAGAAAAAAATAGATTCTAGGCGAGACAAACAAAAGAGGTTAGAGACGGCTCAATAAATGTCTAAGGATTTCCCTTCGAGCTCTTTGAGAATTACCCAACTTGAGTTATGAATACGAATGAGATTTTTTTTTTCAGGAAGGAAGAACAAAAAAAAACGACTCAAATCGTAGTCTAATTGATGATTTTGTGGATCCATTTGCCACTATAATACATAAATTCGAATCATTCTTTTTCGAGCCGTACGAGGAGAAAACCTCTTATACGTTTCTAGGGGGGGTTGTTCATTTTCATTTATGTCTATCCCAATGAGTCATCTATCGAATCGTTGCAATTGATATTCGATCCCGAAGAGAGGGAAGAGATCTTCGTAAAGTGGGTTTTTACGATCCGATAAACAACCAAACTTATTCAAATGTTCCTGCTATTCTATATTTCCTTGAAAAGGGCGCTCAACCTACAGGAACCGTTCATGATATTTCAAAGAAGGCGGAGGTGTTTAAGGAACTTCGAATTAATCAAATGAAATAAAAAAAAGGGGGGGGGTACCCAGTATCTAGCTTTGTCTAATTGCTTCTCCGCCATTCCTTTTTTTGCTCTATTCATTGTTGCTCCCACATGATCCCATATCATAGAACAATAAAAAATATCTTCTATTGATATGAGACAGATAGAAAAAAAAAATGGAGTGAATAGATGAAATAACTGGGGAATGATGGGATTACCACCAATCGGATGGTTTTCGTTGGGACTCCACCAACAAACAAAGGGTCAATCTTGCTTATTGTACCTCTATTGAAGAAACCCGAGGTTTTTCCTACTTTGTTCCTTATTTATTCCACTTTAATTTCTTATCTATGTATATGTAGTGCCACTCCAACACAAGTCCTTATTTTCTTTATTGTTATTGATTTGAATTTGTTTTCTCAATATTCAATTCATATTGACAATGGTGTATCGAACAAATATAATTCGATCGTGGAGATCTATTTATCTACATCCCATAAGTTTGTTTCTTTATTTCACTCAAATGATGGGTTCGTCAGATTCGCTGTGACACAACACAAGAAGTATCTTAGTTAATATAATGAAAAAAAAAAATAGGGTATGGGCAGTCTATCCATTTTTACATCTTTTTAGATTTTCTCTCTATTTATCCCAGAATCTGTTGCATTTTAATCCGATCCTCTGTTCATTTTTATGTTCACAATTGATCATCAAATCTTTCTTTTGGATTTGTTGCTAGTTTAATGTTTTGACGGGATCGGGCAATCCAATCTCTTTATTATATATATTTCTATTTATTTTCTTATTATTCCGATTGTATCTACACACCGTATTATATTTATACGGGTTGCTAACTCAACGGTAGAGTACTCGGCTTTTAAGTGCGGCTATGCTCTTTTACACATTTGGATGAAGCAACGGATTCGTCCATACTATTGGTAGAGTTTGTAAGACCACGACTGATCCTGAAAGGGAATGAATGGAAAAAACAGCATGTCGTATCAATGGAGAACTCTTAGAATACTTCATCCTTACCGGATCGGTACAAAATCTCGTTTTGATTCTTGGAACGGAGTCAAATCAATTCACAGTTGGGTCGAGTGAATAAATGGATAGAGCCTTAATGGCTCCAATTATGGGGAAATAAAAAGCAACGAGCTTCTGTTTGTTCTTAATTCGAATGATTACCCGATCTAATTAGACGTTAAAAATATATTAGTGCCCAATGTGGGAAAGGGTTCTCTTGTGAGTGGATCATCGATTCTTTTTTTTTTTCATGAATCCTAACTATTCTCTATTATGTAGTGGAGACGAATGTGTAGAAGAAACGGTATACTGATAAAATGAATTATTCCAAAGTCAAAAGAGTGATCGGGTTGCAAAAATAAAGGATTTCGAACCATCTCTTGTAACTATAACGAACACAAACAAATTGGATGGAAAAAGATAGGATCCGTTGATTGTCTTTCTTGTGTCCAGGGTATCTATTTTTTTTCTTAACTATATACCATACCTTGTTCTGACCGTATCGCACTATGTATTATTTGATAGCTCAAGAAATACCCCATTTGGTTTAAGTGTAATTTCAAATGGAGGAATTACAAGGATATTTAGAAATAGATGGATTTCGGCAACAATACTTCCTATATCCGTTTCTATTTCAAGAATATATCTACGCACTTGCTCATGATCATGCTTTAAATGGGTCGGTTCTTTATGAACCCATGGAAAATTTAGGTCATGACAATAAATCCAGTTCACAAATTGTGAAACGTTTAATTACTCGAATGCATCAACGGAATCATTTGATTATTT